AATTAAAAACAAATAAAAAAAATGAATTAAAAAAAATGAATTGCCTGATAAAAGGATTACCTTGATAGGGTAAATCATGTAATAATATTACATTCATTATATATTTTGGTGTATGATGCACAAAAGTTTTTGATACTTTTAGAAATAGTTTAATTCTATTAAATATAATATAAAAAGATAAGCTAATTAAGCTACTGGGCTCATACCCCAAAAAAGATAAGCTAATTAAGCTACTGGGCTCATACCCCATTTATAAAGGTTCTAATCCTTTTCTTTTTAATTTTTAATAATTCATCAAAAATTGTATTTTTTGTAATTTTAATAATAGGAACACTAATTTCTATTTCAGCTAATTCTTGATTAGGAGCTTGAATAGGTTTAGAAATTAATTTATTATCTTTTATTCCCCTAATAAGAGATAATAAATTAATATCAACAGAAGCCTCATTAAAGTACTTTCTAACGCAAGCATTAGCTTCTTCTGTGTTCTTATTTGCTACAATTTTGTTTCTATTAAATTCAAATAAAATTAATTCTAATTTTTTAATAGAAATAATAATTTTTTCTTCTCTTCTTCTAAAAAGTGGTTCTGCTCCCTTTCATTTTTGATTTCCTAATGTTATAGAAGGTCTTTCTTGATTAAATGCATTAATCTTAATAACATGACAAAAAATTGCTCCCTTAATATTAATTTCATATATTATTTTTAAACCATTAATTATTACTAGAATTATTTTATCAAGATTAATTGGTGCTTTAGGAGGATTAAATCAAACTTCTTTGCGAAAATTAATAGCTTATTCTTCAATTAATCATTTAGGATGAATACTAGCTGCAATATATAATAGAAACTTAATATGAATAACTTATTTTATATTTTATACATTTTTAACATTTACAATAATTTTTATATTTAACATATTTAAAACCTCACATATAAATCAATTATTTACATTAAGCTTCCATTCAAAAAGAATAAAATTCTTTTTATTTTTTAATTTATTATCATTAGGAGGTCTTCCTCCATTTTTAGGATTCCTTCCAAAATGATTAGTAATTCAATCATTAACAATAAATAATCAATTATTTTTATTAACTTTTATAGTTTTAATAACTTTAATTACTTTATATTTCTACATACGTTTATCTTATAGAGCATTTATACTTAATTATCATGAAAATAATTGAATAATTAATTCACTATATAATTCAAATTATTTAAAAACTTTTATAGTGTATTCATTTTTTTCTTCAATAGGATTATTTTTAATATTTTCTTTATATTTTATACTTTAATTCAATAGGATTATTTTTAATATTTTCTTTATATTTTATACTTTAAGGCTTTAAGTTAAAAAAACTAATAGCCTTCAAAGCTATAATAAGGCTTTAAGTTAAAAAAACTAATAGCCTTCAAAGCTATAAATATAAGAATAATCTTTTAAGCCTTAGGGCTTTATAGTCAATAATGACATTAGACTGCAATTCTAAAGGAGTAAATATTTACTAAGGCTTGATTAAATGGCTGAAATTTAGGCAATAGACTGTAAATCTATTTATGAGAGTTATTCTCTTTAATCATCGCAACAATGGTTATTCTCTACTAATCATAAAGATATTGGAACTTTATATTTTATTTTCGGAGCTTGAGCAGGTATAGTAGGAACTTCATTAAGAATTCTTATTCGAGCAGAATTAGGTCATCCTGGAGCATTAATTGGAGATGATCAAATTTATAATGTAATTGTTACAGCTCATGCTTTTATTATAATTTTCTTTATAGTAATACCTATTATAATTGGAGGATTCGGAAACTGACTAGTACCAATTATATTAGGAGCCCCAGATATAGCTTTCCCTCGAATAAATAATATAAGTTTTTGACTTTTACCCCCAGCATTAACATTACTACTAGTCAGTAGTATAGTAGAAAATGGAGCTGGAACAGGATGAACTGTTTACCCTCCTTTATCTTCTAATATCGCTCATGGAGGAGCTTCTGTTGACTTAGCTATTTTTTCTTTACATTTAGCCGGAATTTCTTCAATTTTAGGAGCTGTAAATTTTATTACTACAGTAATTAATATACGATCAACTGGTATTACATTTGACCGAATACCATTATTTGTATGATCAGTAGTAATTACAGCTTTACTTTTATTACTATCTTTACCTGTACTTGCTGGAGCAATTACTATATTATTAACTGATCGAAATATTAATACTTCATTCTTTGACCCAGCAGGAGGAGGAGATCCTATTTTATATCAACATTTATTTTGATTTTTCGGACATCCTGAAGTTTATATTTTAATTTTACCAGGATTTGGAATAATTTCTCATATTATTAGTCAAGAATCAGGTAAAAAGGAAACATTTGGTTCATTAGGAATAATTTATGCAATATTAGCAATTGGACTTTTAGGATTTATTGTATGAGCTCACCACATATTTACAGTAGGAATAGATGTAGATACACGAGCTTATTTTACATCAGCAACAATAATTATTGCTGTTCCAACAGGAATTAAAATTTTTAGTTGACTTGCTACCCTTTATGGAACTCAATTAAATTATTCTCCAGCCACTCTATGAGCTTTAGGATTTGTATTCTTATTTACAGTAGGAGGATTAACTGGAGTTGTTTTAGCTAATTCATCTATTGATATTATTTTACATGATACATATTATGTAGTAGCTCATTTCCATTATGTACTTTCTATGGGAGCTGTATTTGCTATTATAGCTGGATTTGTTCATTGATATCCTTTATTTACAGGCTTAACATTAAATACAAAAATATTAAAAAGTCAATTTACTATTATATTTATAGGAGTAAATTTAACTTTTTTTCCTCAACACTTCCTTGGACTTGCAGGTATACCTCGACGATACTCTGATTATCCAGATGCTTATACAACTTGAAATGTAATTTCAACTATCGGATCAACAATTTCTTTATTAGGAATTTTATTTTTCTTCTATATTATTTGAGAAAGTTTAGCATCTCAACGACAAGTTATATTCCCAGTTCAACTAAATTCATCTATTGAATGACTTCAAAATACCCCACCTGCTGAACATAGTTATTCTGAATTGCCATTATTAACTAATTTCTAATATGGCAGATTAGTGCAATGGATTTAAGCTCCATATATAAAGTATTTTACTTTTATTAGAAATGTCAACATGAGCAAATTTAGGTTTACAAGACAGTTCATCCCCATTAATAGAACAATTAATTTTTTTTCATGATCATACTTTATTAATTTTAGTAATAATTACTGTTCTAGTAGGATATTTAATAATTATATTATTATTTAATAAATATGTAAATCGATATCTTTTACATGGACAAACTATTGAAATTATTTGAACTATTTTACCAGCAATTATTTTATTGTTTATTGCATTTCCTTCTCTTCGTCTTTTATATTTATTAGACGAAATTAATGAACCTTCTATTACCTTAAAAACTATTGGACATCAATGATATTGAAGTTATGAATATTCAGATTTTAATAATATTGAGTTTGATTCTTACATAATTCCTACTAATGAATTATCCCTAGATAGATTTCGTTTATTAGATGTAGATAATCGTGTAGTATTACCAATAAATTCTCAAATTCGAATTTTAGTAACAGCTGCAGATGTAATTCATTCTTGAACAGTTCCTGCTTTAGGAGTAAAGGTTGATGGCACACCTGGACGATTAAATCAAACTAATTTCCTAATTAACCGACCAGGTTTATTCTATGGACAATGTTCAGAAATTTGCGGAGCTAATCATAGTTTTATACCAATTGTAATTGAAAGAATTCCCGTAAATTATTTTATCAAATGAATCTCTAATAATATAAACTCTTCATTAGATGACTGAAAGCAAGTACTGGTCTCTTAAACCACTTTATAGTAAATTAGCACTTACTTCTAATGGGAAAAATTAGTTAAATAATAACATTAGTTTGTCAAACTAAAATTATCAATTTATTGATATTTTTTAATCCCTCAAATAGCACCAATTGGTTGATTAAGCTTATTTATTATTTTTTCAATTGCTTTTGTAATTTTTAATATAATAAATTACTATTCATTTATTCCTATAATACCTAAATCAAGTCTTTCAATTAAAACACAATCTTTAAACTCATTAAATTGAAAATGATAAATGATAACAAATTTATTTTCAGTATTTGACCCTTCTTCTAGTATTTTCAATTTATCATTAAATTGATTAAGAACTTTTCTAGGAATCTTAATAATTCCATCAGCATACTGACTTATACCTTCACGATATCATATTTTTTGAAATAATATTTTACTAACACTTCATAAAGAATTTAAAACCTTATTAGGTCCTATAGGAGCCAATGGCTCAACCTTCTTATTTGTATCTCTTTTTTCAATAATTTTATTTAATAATTTTATAGGTTTATTTCCTTATATTTTTACAAGAACAAGTCATTTAACTTTAACTCTAACATTAGCTTTACCTTTATGATTAAGTTTTATATTATTTGGGTGAATTAATAATACTCAACATATATTTGCTCATCTAGTACCACAAGGTACACCTGCTGTATTAATACCATTTATAGTATGTATTGAAACAATTAGAAATATTATTCGACCTGGAACTCTTGCAGTACGATTAACTGCTAATATAATTGCAGGACACTTATTATTAACTCTTTTAGGAAATACTGGACCTTCTATATCTTCTATTCTTCTAAGAGTATTAATTATTACTCAAATTGCTTTATTAGTATTAGAATCAGCAGTTGCTATAATTCAATCATATGTATTTGCTGTTCTTTCTACTCTTTATTCTAGAGAAGTAAATTAAATGTCAACTCACTCAAATCACCCATTCCATCTAGTAGATTATAGACCATGACCTTTAACTGCTTCAATCGGAGCAATAACAACTGTTGCTGGAATAGTAAAATGATTCCATCAATATAATATATCTTTATTTCTTTTAGGAAATATTATTACTATTTTAACTGTTTATCAATGATGACGAGACGTTTCTCGCGAAGGAACTTTTCAAGGTCTTCATACTGAAGCTGTTACAACAGGTTTACGATGAGGAATAATTTTATTTATTTTATCAGAAGTTTTATTTTTCGTTTCTTTCTTTTGAGCTTTTTTTCACAGAAGTTTATCTCCCTCTATTGAATTAGGAGCTATCTGACCTCCTATAGGAATTACACCTTTTAACCCATTCCAGATTCCATTATTAAATACTGTAATCTTATTAACTTCAGGAATTACAGTAACTTGAGCTCATCATAGATTAATGGAAGGAAATCATTCTCAAGCAGCTCAAAGTTTATTTTTTACAGTAACTTTAGGAATCTATTTCACAATTCTTCAAGCTTATGAATATATTGAAGCACCTTTCACTATTGCTGATTCAGTTTATGGATCAACATTTTTTATAGCAACAGGATTTCATGGAATTCATGTATTAATTGGAACTACATTCTTATTAATTTGTTTAATTCGACACTTAAATAATCATTTTTCAAGAAATCATCATTTCGGATTTGAAGCTGCTGCCTGATACTGACACTTTGTTGATATTGTGTGACTTTTCCTTTATGTATCCATTTATTGATGAGGAGGATAAATCTATATAGTATAAAAAGTATATTTGACTTCCAATCATATGGTCTATTATTAATAGTATAGATAATAATTTTATCAATTTTAACTATAAGCTTAATTATTTTAACAATTTCTATAGTAGTAATATTATTAGCATCTATTTTATCAAAAAAAACATTAGTAGATCGAGAAAAATCTTCACCTTTTGAATGTGGATTTGATCCAAAATCATCTTCTCGTTTACCTTTTTCTCTCCGATTTTTTTTAATTACAATTATCTTCTTAATTTTTGATGTAGAAATTGCACTAATTTTACCAATTATCTGTATTATCAAATTTTCAAATCTTTTTATATGAACAACTACATCAATTATTTTTATTTTAATTTTACTTATTGGTCTTTATCATGAATGAAATCAAGGAATATTAAATTGATCTAATTAAAGGGTTGTAGTTAAATATAACATTTGATTTGCATTCAAAAAGTATTGATTATTCAATCTACCTTGGAATATGAAGCGATAAATTGCAATTAGTTTCGACCTAATCCTAGGTATTACTTACCCTTATTCTTTAATTGAAGCCAAAAAGCGGCTTATCACTGTTAATGATAGAATTGAGATTTATACTCCAATTAAAGAAGTATGATGTTCAAGAAAAAGCTGCTAACTTTTATCTTTTAATGGTTAAATTCCATTTATACTTCTATTTATATAGTTTAAGTAAAACATTACATTTTCATTGTAAAAATAAAAATATTTTTTTTATAAATTATTCAAATAGCTTATATTTAGAGTATAACACTGAAGATGTTAGGGAGATAATTTTATCTTTGAATATATACTATATATATAAATATATATATATATAAAAACAAATTATATATGTATATATAATTACAATTCAAAGAACAAAAGTTAATAAATAAACCTTTAAATTATTATTTTGTAAAACTTGATTTAATTGAGAATTTTTAACTAAATTATAATATAACTGTTGACCACCAAAATATTCAGATCAACCTTGATCAAAAGATTTTACAACCAACTTTCCAATAATTAAAGGATAATTCATAATTCCATAAGTAGAAATATAAGGCATAAATCATATTGACCCTAAAAAATATGAAAAATTATAATTATTTAAAGCCTTATTAAAAAAAAATAAAGAAACATTTGAAATTAAATAACCCATTAATCCTCCTACAATACATACAAATAAAGTTAATAACTTCAAATAAGAAGGTAAAACAATTACTAAAGGTCTAGGAAAAATTAATCATCTTAATATACTACCCCCAAAAATTCTCAAAATTAATAAACCTATTATACTTTTTAGTATAACTCAACCTTCATCATTTAATATATTTAATGAAGAAAAATTTGAATCTCCAGTTATAGTATAATATACTAATCGAAATGAATAACAAACTGTTAAACCTGTAGAAAAAAAATATAAAAAAAAAGAAAAAATATTAATATAAGATAAAGATACTATTTCTAAAATTAAATCCTTTGAATAAAATCCAGCTAAAAATGGCATTCCGCATAAAGCTAAATTTGCAACATTAAAACAAGAAGAAGTTAAAGGTATTATTAATCTTAAACTACCCATTAAACGAATATCTTGACAATTATTTATATTATGAATAATAGCCCCTGCACATATAAATAATAAAGCCTTAAACAAAGCATGTGTTAATAAATGAAAAAATGCCAATTTATAATAACCTATTGACAAAATACTCATTATTAATCCTAACTGACTTAAAGTAGATAAAGCAATAATTTTTTTTAAATCAAATTCATAATTAGCTCCTAATCCTGCTATAAATATAGTTAATCCAGAAATTAATAACAATAAATTTCCTATTCAAGATCTTCTTAAAATAATATTAAATCGAATTAATAAATAAACCCCTGCTGTTACTAAAGTTGAAGAATGAACTAACGCAGAAACAGGAGTAGGAGCAGCTATTGCAGCAGGTAATCAAGAAGAAAAAGGAATTTGAGCACTTTTAGTTATTGCTGCTAATATGACTAATCTACCAATAATTAATATTTCAAAATCATTTTTTATAACCTCTAAATAAAATACATAATTTCAACTACCATAATTTAATATTCAAGCAATTGCTAATAATAAAGCCACATCACCAATTCGATTTGATAAAGCTGTTAATATACCAGCATTATAAGACTTTACATTTTGAAAATAAATTACTAAACAATAAGAAACAAGACCTAATCCATCTCACCCTAATAAAATACTAATTAAATTAGGACTAATAATTAATAATATTATTGAACTAACAAATATTAATACTAATATAATAAAACGATTAATCTTATAATCTCTTCTTATATATTCTTTTCTATAAAAAATAACTAAAGAAGAAATTATTAATACAAATGATATAAAAATTAAACTCATTCAATCAAACAATAAAGTTATTACAATATTCATTGAATTAAAAGAAACAACTTCTCATTCAATAAAAATTCTATAATCATTTATAATAAAAATAATACCTAATAAAAAACTAGATAATCTAAAAAAAAATAATCTAATAAATCTAATTGTACAAATATTTAAATAGTTTAAAAATAAAATATTGATTTGTGGTGTCAATGATGGGGATTACTCCTTTAAATCATAATCATAATATACATATATCTCCCCTCAAAATCAATAAATTTAAAGGAAATCAATGTAAAAATAAAAGTAAAAATTCTCGAATAGAACCCCCTCTAAATGAATACGCTCCAGAAAAAATTTTTCCATGTTGTCTATAAGCATATAAATATAAAGTATAAGCAGCTCTAAAAAAAGATAACAATGATAATATTAATATAGAAACTCATGATCAACTAACAATTCTATTAATTAAAGAAATTTCTCCTAATAAATTTAATGTAGGAGGAGCTGCTATATTAGCTGATCTTAATAAAAATCATCATAAAGCTATAGAAGGTATAAAATTTAATAAACCCTTATTAATTAATAATCTTCGACTCCCTAATCGTTCATAAGAAATATTTGCTAAACAAAATAATCCAGAAGAACATAAACCATGAGCAATTATTAATGTATAAGAACCACAAATTCCAGAATAAGTTATTGTTATTAATCCAGCTAAAACAATTCCTATATGAGCTACAGATGAATAAGCAATTAAAGCCTTTAAATCTGTTTGACGTAAACAAATTAATCTAACTAATACACCTCCTACTAATCTAATTCTAACTCAAATATAATTAAATTTTAAACCTATTAATTGTATAAAAGATAAAACTCGTAATAAACCATAACCTCCTAATTTTAATATAATACCAGCCAAAATTATTGAACCAGAAACAGGAGCTTCTACATGTGCCTTAGGAAGCCATAAATGTACTAAAAATATAGGTATTTTTACTAAAAAAGCTATTACTAACGAAAAATATAAAATTTCCAATTCAAATATATAATTATTTAATAAATAAAAATTTATAGTTCCTGTAACCCTATAAGTATAAAAAATACCAACTAATATTGGTAAAGAAACTAATAGAGTATAAAATAATAAGTATACACCCGCCTGCAAACGCTCAGGTTGATATCCCCAACCTAAAATAAGAAATAAAGTCGGAATAAGTCTTCTTTCAAAAAATAAATAAAATATAAATAATCTCATTCTTCTAAAAGTTAATACTAATATAATTAATAATAAAATAATATTAACTAAAAATAAATTTACATAATTATTATATTTATAAACTGACTCTCTAGCCATTAATATTAAAGATACAATCCATAAACTTAATAAAATTAATCCATAAGAAATCATATCACATCCAAAAAAATAAGAAATAGATATAAAATAATTTCTATATATATTTATTATAATAAAAATAAATCTTAATAAAAATAAAAAACTTTGAACCATTCAATAAATATTATGTATTAAACATAAAGGAAATAAAAATAAAATAAAAATAATAATTTTTAACATTTAACATTGTAAAATATTAAATCTTTGAAAATAATCATTACCATGAGTACGAATTATTCTAACTAAAATAGAAAGACCTAATGCCCCTTCACATACTCTAAAAGTTAAAAATATTATTCTAAAAAAAAATTCAAAATTAAGTATATTTAAATAAATAAATAATAATAAAAATAATCTTAAAACAATATATTCTAATCTTAATAATATAGACAATAAATGTTTACGATTTGAAACAAAAGTAAACACCCCTATAATAAACAAAATACTTGATAAAATTCAATTTAAAATTATTAACATGTTTTAATAGTTTAATAAAAACATTGGTCTTGTAAATCAAAAATAAGAAATATTCTTTTAAAACTCAAGAGGTAGTTTAATTAAAATATTAATTTTGGGGATTAATGATAAAGAAATTTCTTTTCTCTTGAATTATACAATGAATTTTAATAACACTATTACTTATTTTTAATTTTATTTTCTTTAATATAAAACATCCATTAGCTATAGGATTAACTTTATTAATCCAAACAACATTAATTTGTTTAACATCTGGATTAATAACTAAAACATTCTGATTTTCTTATATCTTATTTCTAGTATTTTTAGGAGGAATATTAGTTCTATTTATTTATGTTACATCATTAGCTTCAAATGAAATATTTTCATTTTCAATTAAATTAATAATAACAACAGTTATTATATTTTTATTAAGAATTTTAGTTCTAATTTTTATTGATAAAAATATTTTAACACAATATTCTAATATAGAAACTAATTCAATTTTTGATATAAATTCATATATTATAGAAAACTCTATATCCCTTATAAAATTATATAACTACCCAACTAATTTATTAACCATTATATTAATAAATTATTTATTAATTACTTTAATTGCCGTAGTTAAAATTACAAAATTATTTAAGGGACCTTTACGACCTATATTTAACTAAATGAATAAACCTTTACGAGTTAAACACCCTATCCTTAGAATTGCTAATGGAGCTTTAGTAGATCTTCCAGCACCTATTAATATTTCTGCTTGATGAAATTTTGGATCTCTTTTATTTTTATGTTTAATAATTCAAATTCTTACTGGATTATTTTTAGCTATACACTATACAGCAGATATTAATTTAGCTTTTAATAGAGTTAATCATATTTGTCGAGATGTAAATTATGGTTGATTATTACGAACTATACATGCTAATGGTGCATCATTCTTTTTTATTTGTATTTATTTACATGTAGGTCGAGGAATTTATTATGGATCTTATTTATTTACCCCTACTTGATTAGTAGGAGTAATTATTCTATTTTTAGTAATAGGAACTGCTTTTATAGGATATGTATTACCATGAGGACAAATATCTTTTTGAGGAGCCACTGTAATTACTAATTTACTTTCAGCTATTCCTTATTTAGGAATTGATTTAGTTCAATGAGTATGAGGAGGATTTGCAGTTGATAATGCTACTCTTACACGATTTTTCACTTTTCATTTTATTTTACCCTTTATTGTTCTTGCAATAACAATAATCCACATTTTATTTTTACATGAAACAGGTTCTAATAACCCAATAGGATTAAATTCAAATATTGATAAAATTCCATTCCACCCATATTTTACATTTAAGGATATTGTAGGATTTATTATTATAACAATAATTCTAATTTTATTAGTTTTAATTAATCCTTATCTTCTAGGAGATCCTGATAACTTTATTCCAGCTAATCCTTTAGTTACACCAGTACATATTCAACCTGAATGATACTTCTTATTCGCATACGCAATTTTACGTTCTATTCCAAATAAATTAGGAGGAGTAATTGCTCTTGTTTTATCAATTGCCATCTTAGCTATCCTTCCATTTTATCACTTAAGAAAATTCCGAGGAATTCAATTTTACCCAATTAATCAAATTTTATTTTGATTAATAACAGTTACTGTAATTCTATTAACATGAATCGGAGCTCGACCAGTAGAAGAACCATATGTTTTAATTGGACAAATCTTAACAGTAATTTATTTTTCTTACTTTATATTTAATCCATTAATTATTAAATGATGAGATAATCTATTAAACTAGAGTTAATGAGCTTGAAATAAGCATATGTTTTGAAAACATAAGATAGAAATTAAATTTTCTATTAACTTTTAAATTATATAAATTAAAAAAACCTTAAACCCAATAAAAAATAATAAAAAATTTAATGAAAAAGGTAAAAATCTCTTTCAAGCTAAATATATTAATTTATCATAACGAAACCGAGGTAAAGTCCCTCGAACTCAAATAAACATAAAAGAAATAAAAGTTAATTTAATATAAAATAATAAAGAAAATACATCTCTACCTAAAAATATTACACAAAATAACATTCTTATAAATAAAATTCTTGCATATTCTGCTAAAAAAATTAATGCAAATCCTCCTCTTCTATATTCTACATTAAATCCAGATACTAATTCAGACTCTCCTTCTGCAAAATCAAAAGGAGTTCGATTAGTTTCAGCCAAAGAAATTCTAAATCAAACTAAAGCTATAGGAAATATAATAAACAAAAACCAAATAAATAATTGATATTTATAAAATATTAATATATTATAACCTCCAATTAAAAAAACAAATCTTAATAAAACTAAAGCCAATCTAACTTCATAAGAAATAGTTTGAGCAACCGCCCGTAATCCTCCTAATAATGCATAATTAGAATTTGAAGATCAACCTGCAATTATTACTGTATATACTCCTAATCTTGTACAACATAAAAAAAATAATAATCCTAAATTAAAAGAAAAAAGTTTCACAAATAAAGGTATACACATTCAAACTAACAAAGAAAGAAATAAAGAAAAAATAGGAGAAAAATAATAAGAAATATAATTTGATAATAAAGGATAAGTTTGTTCCTTAGTAAATAATTTGATTGCATCACAAAAAGGTTGAGGAATACCTGCAATACCAACCTTATTAGGCCCCTTACGAATTTGAATATAACCTAAAACCTTACGTTCTAAAAGAGTCAAAAATGCTACTCTTACTAATACAAAAATAATTAATAATAAACTACCAACAATAAATAATAAATTTTCTATACTATTTTGGCAGATTAGTGCAATAAATTTAGAATTTATTTATGTGAATTTTATCACAAATAGTATTATAAATTATTAAAAATAATTATATTATGATTTGTTTGAGTATTTTATAAAGAAAAAATAATTTTAATTATAGTTAAATAGTATTGTGAAAGAAAATTGAAATAATTTGAAAAATTAATATTTTAAAAGAAAATTTAATTTATTGTACCTTGTGTATCAGGGTTTATTAAATAAAAATTATTTAATATAATTTTCTCGATTTTAAAAGAGTTAATATATTATAAAAGTTAATGTGACAAAATTATTTTATATAATATATTAGAAATGAAATGTTATTCGTTTTTAAAGGTATCTAGTTCTTTAAGAAATAAATTTAATTTAGAAATTTTATATTATTTAATTAAGTGAATTAATTAAATAATTGTTTAATTTTAATATTTTGTGGGATAAGCTATGAAATAAATTATTAAAAATTATTAAATTACTTAATAAATGTAAGCTTAGAAATAGTTATTATTAATGAAATTGTTATAATTTATTTTATAATATTGATTATTTATTTAATTTTAATTATGTATTAAAGTATTTATTTTAATAATAAAAATAAAATAATAATGATAAAATTAGTATATTATATTGTGTAAATAAAATAAATTGAAAAGTTTTTATAAAGAACTCGGCAAAAATAATATTCGCCTTAGTATATTATATTGTGTAAATAAAATAAATTGAAAAGTTTTTATAAAGAACTCGGCAAAAATAATATTCGCCTGTTTAACAAAAACATGTCTTTTTGAATTTTTTAAAAAGTCTAACCTGCCCACTGAATAATTTAAATGGCCGCAGTATACTAACTGTGCAAAGGTAGCATAATCATTAGTCTTTTAATTGAAGGCTGGTATGAATGGTTGGACGAGATATTAACTGTTTCATAAAAATTTATAATAGAATTTTATTTTTTAGTCAAAAAGCTAAAATAATATTAAAAGACGAGAAGACCCTATAAATCTTTATATATAGATTATTAGAATTTTGTAGATTTTTTTTATTATAATAATTAATTATATTTTATTGGGGTGATATTAAAATTTAATAAACTTTTAATTTTTAAAAACATTAATTTATGAATAATTGATCCGTTAATAACGATTAAAAAAATAAGTTACTTTAGGGATAACAGCGTAATTTTTTTGGAGAGTTCATATCGATAAAAAAGATTGCGACCTCGATGTTGGATTAAGATATAATTTTAGGTGTAGCCGCTTAAATTTTAAGTCTGTTCGACTTTTAAATTCTTACATGATCTGAGTTCAAACCGGCGTAAGCCAGGTTGGTTTCTATCTTTAAAAAATAAATATATTTCAGTACGAAAGGACCTAATATTTAATAAATAATTATTTTATAATTGAATATAAATAATTTAAACTATTTTGGCAGATTAGTCAATTTAAAGCTTATTCAGTAAAGCATTTCATTTACATTGAAAAGATTTTTGTGCAAATCAATATAAATTGAATAAAGTTTTATTTTGGCTTTTAAGTTTATTATCAATTTAATTTATATGTAAATTTTTGTGAGAATTTTTATTTATTTTAATAGTAAATAATTTTTTATTAATCGCAGTAATTAGTATTATTAATTAAGGAAACTTAGAAATAGTAATATTGAAGAGTATTGGCTAAATTTGTGCCAGCAGTCGCGGTTATACGAATAATGCAAATAAATTTTTTTAGTTAGAGTTAAATTGATTTTTATAAAATAAAAATAAATTTATTAGGTGAAATTTTAAATTTATAATAATTTTAAATAAAATAATTAAAGCTTGGAAATTTTATAAATAAACTAGGATTAGATACCCTATTATTTAAAATGTATTTTTAAAAACTAAGGTAGTAATAGTTATGTTCTTGAAACTTAAAAAATTTGGCGGTATTTTAGTCTATTCAGAGGAACCTGTCTTGTAATCGATAATCCACGATGGACCTTACTTAAGTTTGTATTCAGTTTATATACCGTCGTTATTAGAATATTTTATAAGAAAGATAATTTTCAAGATTTTTGAAAAGAAAATATATCAGATCAAGGTGTAGCTTATATTTAAGTATAGATGGGTTACAATAAAATTATTTAAATGGATATAAATTTGAAAAATTTATTGAAAGTGGATTTGATAGTAAAATTATATAGATTAATAATTTGATTTTAGCTCTAAAATATGCACACATCGCCCGTCACTCTTATTACTAAGGTAAGATAAGTCGTAACATAGTAGATGTACTGGAAAGTGTACCTAGAATGCATCAAAATTTATAATTAAAATAAATATTTTTATATAAATAATATTAATTAAAATAAATTTATTTAGTAAAAAAAAATTAAATCAAATTCTTTATTTTTTTTTAATAAGGTTTTTAATTATTATCTTTCTTTATATTTTTT